AAGAATATGGGATAAAATTCTGGGGGTTGTGTATTCAATTTAATGATGAATTGTATTTACATTAATTAGAATTAGATTAATTAATTAAAATTCTATTTCTATTCCATTTTTATTTAATAATGAAATTCATTTAAAGAAAAAAAATAGACTCAATATAGAGATAGAATATAAGCGGGTAGCGGGAATCGAACCCGCATCGTTAGCTTGGAAGGCTAGGGGTTATAGTCGACGTTCATTCATCATTTTTAACGTCTCTAATTCAAAACCGAACGTGAAACTTTGGTTTCATTCGGCTCCTTTATGGAATACCGGTAAATTAACAAATGGAAGACGTGAACAAAATTACAAAAATTTGACCCATAACATCTATGTCAGCCTTTCTATACATTGAAAACACCACGCTTTTTAGATGATCCCTATAGATTCTAATAATCTTTTTTTTCTAGTTACTTCGTTCCCTATTTCTATTTGAAAGAATCCTTAGGAAAAGCATTTTTTTTCTATCGAGCTAAAAAAAATATGTAGATGTCTCTAGTAAACTAAAGTAATCATTTAATAGCAATTTTGCTTCAATTTCTCCTATACAAATAAAAAAAATGGAAGATTTAGTTACGATTAGAAATAAATTCTATATCTTTAGCCATGGATCTTTTAATCATACTTCAAAAAATTGGGAATATTGATCCCAATTCAAAAAACTTATGTTTCGTAATTTAATAATAATAATTCAAATTCCATTTTTTGAATTTAGAATTGATTCTTTTTGGATACAAATTACGATAATGTATATTTTTCCTCGAATCGTTCGTTGAGAGGAAAAGGATTAAATCCCTTTAAGAAAAAAAGTTTTTGATCGGAATATGAATTTAACGAAAGACCCCTTAACTATTAAGGTGTCCATAGAACGAATCGCACTTTTACCACTAAACTATACCCGCTACAATGTAATTGTAGCATAGAAATGGACCTTTTGTCGAACAGGGGAATCAGTCGGAATCAAGAAACAAGAACTAAGATCATAAAAGAATCATGAAAATTAGAGTGTTGACGTGTTTTGTTAAGTCACAACACAACATAAAAATGCATTGTCCAAGAATTCGTAGTTCTATTTCTTTTTATTTCTTTTTTTATTATTATTTATTATTATTTAATAGAATATTAATCTAATAGATAAAGTAATCAAAAATGACATTTTGATCTTATATTATTTTGGTTCTATATCATAGTAATAAAAAAGTCTTTCTTATCTTTGATTTTAATAATAAGTATTTTTTTTTCCGATCAAATAACAAATAATTTTAATCATTCTATCCAGAATTCAGGGGAACAAAAAAGGCCCGGCTAGGTACTCACCTCGCCGAGCTGTAGAAAAAAACAAGTACCCTCGAACGAAATAAAAAAAAGATATTTTTTTTCTATTTTCTATATTTAATATATTAATAGAATTTCATTCTATTAAGAATTAAGAGAAGGGTTTTTTATAAAGTAAAGCCCTACTTTCTTTTTGTTTGTGTATTGTAACATAGTAATTCTATTTTGCACTTGGGGAGAGATGGCTGAGTGGACTAAAGCGTCGGATTGCTAATCCGTTGTACGAATTTTTCGTACCGAGGGTTCGAATCCCTCTCTTTCCATTTCTCTTGATGATTTGGTATTTTATTTCTCTTTTGATTTTATAGTATAGAGTCCCTTTCTTTTCTTTGTTTTCTTTTTTTATAAAGAAAAGATGGAAAATCAAAAAATCCTAAGAATATTGAAAAACCAAGCAAGGAACACAAAAGAAAATCTTATTTTTTATTCTTCACGTCCCGGATTCCGTCCCGGATCGTTAGATAGAAATCCAAAGATGAAAAGAGAAACAAAAAATATCACTACCGTGTAAACAAATAGTTTTAGAGTAAGCATTATACAATCTCCAAGATAAAATCATTAAAAAAAAAAGAAAGAGAATAGATTTTCCTATACTACACGTTGTGTTTCTTTTGACACTAAGAAATGAAGTGGTTTCAAGAAATCGAAAGGAATTTTCAGAAATTTCTTTGTAATAAAACATTGTACTTTATTACCAAAAATTGGATTTCATACCCACAATTAGATATTGGCGAGCAACTCAAATCTAATAGGGTTTTTCAATGTTAATGGAAAAAAGGTAAGAATGAGGAAATGAGATGGTCCAGATTTTTCTTGGCTATAAAAAATTTTCAATATTTGAATCAAGGATTCATAGTATAAGACTTATCTGATCGTATCAATTGTTAGAATGTTATAATTTTTTTTTCGAATCAATTCTGAATTTTTCTAGGACAGTATTCAAGTTCAAATGAAAGATCTCATCGAAAACTTACAGCGGCTTGCCAAACAAAAGCTAAGAGAAAAAAAAGTACAGGTATTACTGGCATAATATCTACAATTGGATTCAAAAAAGCGTAGGCTTCAGGTAATTTCGCGAAGAAAAAACTACTTGAATAAAGGGCAGAGTTAATATAAATACAGACCAAACTAAAGATATTAAGCATAGCAAACATTTTTTTTCTTTAAGATAATTGTGTTTTTACTTTTTGTGAGTGAAATTCAAATTTATTAATATTCATTTTTTTTTGTTATTTATTTTTGATTTCATTTCTTATTTATACTACTAGATATTGTTAATAATATAAAAAAATGAATAATCAAAAGAAAATGATGAATAAAAAAGAAAAAGGATATTCCAAAAATCCTTCTTTAATTTGAACTTACCAAATTCAAAATCTTTCAATTCTGAAATCAAAAAAGAATAGAAGAGAAATCAGACTTTCATACAATATCTTAATTGAATTCTATGTAATGATCAATAATTTCAATTTCATTCTATATCGACCATATCAAAATCCCAGCAACAATCTATTTTATAGATATTTAGATATTTGGACTGGAATTGACGAACAATCACTACCAATATTAGGGTTTATTAGTGTCGAAGAGAAATAGAAATGGGGCGTGGCCAAGTGGTAAGGCAACGGGTTTTGGTCCCGCTATTCGGAGGTTCGAATCCTTCCGTCCCAGAGCATATCCATACATGAATCATATCAGAATAAAAATTGTATATCAGAATCAAGATTCCTAGTTTTGAAAAGTTTGAAAAACCTTCTGTTTAAGTTAAGCGTATATAATATTGTATTATTTTGTAGTTTATATTATTTAGTAGTGTTTATATTATTTAGTAGTTTAGTAGAATGTTATTCTTCTTTTTTTTTTCTTATTTTTAATGATTCGTCCCTAAATCGAGTCACTTAAAAGTATAGATTCAAAAAAAAACTTATTTATTTTTTCGTGTTACTTTATTTGAATTTTATTATTTTTTTTTTTGAATCTATTTTTTTCTATATATTAAATTCAAAATTGAAATATAAATTATATTCATTTTTTTATATTTATATTAAATATTTCTATTTCTATTAATAGAAATATTTAATATAAAATATAGAATATAATTCTATAATTAATTATATATTAATAGAAATCTAAAAAATTATTAAATGAAATCTAAATATTCCATTATTTTTATAATAAAAATAATAAATAAAATATCGAGTTAATTTGAATTTTTGCCGAAACTTCTTTAAAAATTAGCCAGTCATATAAAAAGAAGTATAAAGAAAGTATAGATTACTTTACTCTGACTATGTATCGACTGAATCAATGACTATTCATGATTTCATAATTGAATCAATTACATATTTTTTTTCCAAACTAGAGGAATGCTATGGTAAAACTTCGTTTGAAACGATGTGGTAGAAAGCAACGTGTGACTTGAAAGACATGATTAAATTAGCTGTGGATTCTTACATCCACCATTTTTATATTATATAGAAATGAGGGTGCTCTTGACTCGACATCGTTTGTTCTGTTCAACTCGAACTCATTTTTTGGGGGGAGTTGATAATGTGAATAGTACATGATGGAACTCGAGTTGATTCATTTCTCAGGAGCAAGTATCTAAGGTTAGTGAAAATTAATAAGTTAGAACAACTTCGTAAATATATTTTCTATTCGAAAGGATCCAATTTTAACAAATTTCAAAATAGAAAAAAAATGGTATGTTGCTGCCATTTTTGAAATGATTAATGATCCCCGAAGTAATGTTTAAACCCAATGATTCAAGGAAAAGCTAAAGTATCCTGCAACAAGTAAATACCATTTTCAATTGTCTCAACAACTATATCACAGAATGAAGAATCAAAATAGATTCTAAAGAAGACAGCCAAAAAAGGGGAGTAGAGACCGCTCAATAAATGAAATACCTAAAGGGTTTGTTTTCCTTTAAGTTATTTGAGATTTATCCAACTTGAGTTATGAGATTATGAATACGAGTTATTTTTTCGGGAAAGAATAAGAAAAAAAGTATTTAAGTTTCATTGATTTTTTTTTGATTGGATTTTTTTTTTAACATCGATAATTCTATATCTAGACATAATTTCGAATTTTCTCGAGCCGTACGAGGAGAAAACTTCTTATACGTTTCTAGGGGGGGTGTATTATTCAGCTACATCTATCCCAATGAGCCGTTTATCGAATCGTTGCAATTGATGTTCGATCTCGAAGAGAGGGAAGAGATCTTCGGAAAGTGGGTTTTTATGATCCGATAAAGAATCAAACCTATTTAAATATTCCTGTTATTCTATATTTCCTTGAAAAAGGTGCTCAACCTACAGGAACTGTTCAGGATATTTCAGAAAAAGCGGGTGTTTTTAGGGAACTTTGCCCTAATCAACAAACGAATTTTAATTCATTTTTAATGAAATTTTAATTCATTTTTAATGAAAAATGAAATGAAATAAAAAAAAAGGGGGTGTGGATAACTTCTATATAAATTTATACTTTTCTCTCTTATCCCCCCCCTCCGCTCTCTTGCTCTGTTCATAGTTCATTTTTTATTTATTATTGCTATCGTAGAATGTTGTTTTCTAGAACCACAAAAATCGATTTTTCTATATTTATATCAATAAATAGAAAGAAAGAAGATCAAATTAATATTAATAAATGAATAAATGACGTAATAGATGAAATAATTGCGATCTATAAATACATTACCCTCAATAAGTTGGGAATTATTTGAAAAAATGAAAAAAAAAAGGTTAGGTTAAGCTTACTTATTACTATTTATATTGTATTGATTGAATAAAATCGATTTCGACTTTTTACTTATTAATTTTCGCATACACCCTTATTTTTTATCTATTTTTTTGTATCTATGTCGATTATTTATGTAGTGCCAAATAATTGTTTGGTTTTTTATTTCTTTTTTTTTTTCATTATCTTATTTTTTTTTCTTTTTATTACTTATTTAAGTATTATATTCGAATTTGTTTTTAATATTAAATGAAATTTTAAATTGAATTCAAATTGTAGTATTTATAAAATTGTTATTTCATTTTTGTGTTTTCTCCATTGTAGTCCTTTCTTTTCTTAATATTATTAATATTGACAACAGTGTATCAAACAAATATAATCCGATCGGAAATAAATGGATATATTTGTTTCTCTTCCATAGATCCATAGAATTTTTTTTTATTTATTTTGATTGCGATTGTATCTACACATCTTATTTTATTAGGGTTGCTAACTCAATGGTAGAGTACTCGGCTTTTAAGTGCGACTCGGTTTTTTACACATTTCTATGAAGTAATGGATTCATCCATACCATCGGTAGAGTTTGTAAAACTACGACTGATCCAGAAAGGAATGAATGGAAAAAGTAGCATGTCGTATCAATGGAGAATTCTAAGAATATTTCATTCTTATTGGATCCGGCCCAAACCCTTGTTTGAATTCTTGGCTCGGAACAAAAGAAATTCAAAGTTGGGTTGAATTAATAAATGGATAGAGCTTGGCGGCTCCAATTATAGGGAAAGAAAAAGCAACGAGCTTTGATTTTTTTTTTATAATTACCCGATCTAATTAAATGTTAAAAATATATTAGTGCTTGATGCGGGAAAAGCTTTTTTCATGAATGGATTATTGATTTTTGTTCTAAGTCCTAACTATTAGCTATTCTATATTATGGGGTGGCGATAAATGTGTAGAAGAAAGAGTATATTGATAAAGATATTTTTTTTTTCCAAAATCAAAAGAGCGATTGGGTTGAGAAAATAAAGGATTTCTAACTATCTTGTTATCCTAGAATGAAAATGAACATAAAACAATTAGATGGAAAAAGTGAGGAGAGAGAGTCCGTTGATGAATCTTACTTGACTGGTTTTCGAGGTATCTTTTTTAGTTTAATAGAATATCTTGTTTGTACGGTATCGCACTATGTATGATTTGATAACCCAATAAATCCCCTATTCCCGGTTCAAAGCTAATTTCAAAAATGGAGGAATTTCAAGTATATTTAGAAATATATAGATCTCGGAAACATGACTTCCTATACCCACTTATCTTTCGTGAATATATTTATACACTTGCTTATGATCATGGTTTAAATAACTCCATTGGGGTGGAAAATGTAGATTATGACAATAAATCTAGTTTACTAATTGTAAAACGTTTAATTACTCGAATGTATCAACAGAATCATTTTCTGATTTCTGCTAATGATTCTACCAAAAATCCATTTTTGGGGTACAACAAAAATTTGTATTCTCAAATAATATCAGAGGGGTTTGCCGTCATTGTGGAAATTCCATTTTCCCTACAATTAATCTCTTCCTTAAGGAAGGCAGAAATTGTAAAATCTTATAATTTACGATCAATTCACTCAATATTTCCTTTTTTCGAGGATCAATTTCCATATTTAAATTATGTGTCAGATGTACAAATACCCTACCCTATCCATTTGGAAATTCTGCTTCAAACCCTTCGCTATTGGTTGAAAGATGTTTCGTCTCTTCATTTATTAAGGATCTTTCTTCACCAATATTGTAATTGGAATAGTCTTATTACTCTAAGAAAATCGATTTCGACTTTTTCCAAAAGTAATCCAAGATTATTCTTGTTCTTATATAATTTGCATGTCTTCGAATATGAATCCATCTTCCCTTTTCTCCGTAACAAATCTTCTCATTTACGATTAACATCCTTTGGAGTCCTTTTTGAGCGAATATATTTCTATGGAAAAATAGAACATCTTGTAGAAGTCTTTGCTAAAGATTTTCTGTCGACCTTATGGTTATTTAAGGATCCTTTCATTCATTATGTTAGATATCAAGGAAAATCGATTCTGGCTTCAAAGAATACGCCTCTTTTTATGAATAAATGGAAATACTATCTTATCAATTTATGGCAATGTCATTTTTATGTTTGGTCTCAACCAGGAAGAATCCATATAAACCAATTATCTGAGCATTCATTCTACTTTTTGTTTTTGGGCTATTTTTCAAGTGTGCGACTAAATCCTTCAGTGGTACGGAGTCGAATGCTAGAAAATTCATTTATAATAGAAAATGTTAGGAAAAAACTTAATACAACAGTTCCAATTATTCCTCTAATGAAATTATTGGCTAAAGCGAAATTTTGTAACGT